AAGGAGGGGTTGGTTTGAGGTAGGCATTGAAATCTATAATTATTTTTGGAATTGATGGAGGTTGGTTTCAGATCTAGGGGGATGGATGTCTAAGGAAAATTGAATCATTAAAGTAGTAGGTTTGTATCAAGTGGTGGGGAAACTAGGTTAAATCGTTGAGATCTGAAAGTTTGTTGATGTCCTTGGTGGTATCAACATAGGTTTAGTCTCAGTTGTGTCAGTTGTGCACTCGTTCTTGTTTTTGGGGTTTGGCAAGATATTAATAGTTGCATGAGGCGCTAGGATTTAACGGGGGGAGGGGGGGGTTTGGTAAGCCTACCAACTTAGTGGGGGTGGGTGCGCGTTGCGTACACGTTGCGTACACGTTGCGTACACGCTGCGTACACGTTGCGTACACGTTGCGTACACGTTGCGTACACGTTGCGTACACGTTGCGTACACGTTGCGTACACGTTGCGTACACGTTGCGTACACGTTGCGTACACGCTGCGTACACGCTGCGTACACGCTGCGTACACGCTGCGTACACGCTGCGTACACGCTGCGCGTAAGGCCTGATGTCCTGTGACCATTGACTGAATAATACCCCACGTGTGGGTTGGAAGATAGAGGATACATAAACTTCACCTCCATTGGAGACTTCTCCCATGTCATGCTAGCTATTATGTCCTGAACCATTGACTTTATTTACCCCTTGATATCGATGCCCTCCCCCGCATAGGCTTAACTTTAAGCTCAGCTACAAGTTATTTGACTGTGTTAAGGCCTCTGACGGCCATAGCTGGATCCAAGCATACCCCTAAAAATTAAAGATACCAAAGGCATGACACCACAGTTATGTGTCGGCATGGGCTGATTAGTCACTAACCCATCGAGATGTCTTATTTAAGAGGAAAGAATAGGCGATTTTAGGTGAGATGGCCCTGAAGAAAGAACCAGATGTCGTTTACTCCCCAAGCTTAGAAACCCCCACGGTTTATGGGCCCGGGGCGAGAAGAGGGATCCTTCTCGCAAGGGTTGCTGGTTTCACGTGAGTTGGTAGTCAAGAAATAACCCGTTGGAGGTGATACGCGTGTTGACTGGGGTTGATTTGACTTAATGTGGTATGTACGATTAATCATTATATGTACTATGTAAGATCAAGCATTGGCGTTGGTGAAGAATATTCCTGTTCTTGGTGACATCATGCACGGCTTCAATTCATGTATTATGTAATATCATGATTCTACTGTACTAGCTTATATGCATGGGGTAAACCATTAATGTACTATTATACATGCTATGTACTATATAATGTATGTACTGGTCAATATTATGCACGAATAACATAGGGGCGGGTGGTGTGTGGGTTGATACTGGGGAGTCACAGGGGATTGGTATGACTCCATTCATATGTAGGTCCAAGGAATAGTTTAAGTAGAATTTCAGCTTTGGGTGCTGATGGTGGAACTTGGAGTTTCTTCCTTGAGTCTGTGGGGGAGTGTTGTTCCCCTTTTCTGGTTTACAAGACCAGGGTAATACGATATACTACATAGACTCTTCATTTTAATAGATGGTTTTCTGCGATGCTTGCAAGTGGTATTAAGACTAGGATAATTAGGAAGTATAGGATGGAGGCTAGTTGTCCGATGATAATGAATGGGTGTTCAACAGGTTGGCCTCCAATTCAGGTTAGTGTGAGAAGGTCTGCTACTAGGAGTCAGAATAGGCATTGGCTTAGAGGCCGAAATGTTATGCTGCGTTGTTTTGATGTGTGGAGTAGTGGGATTACAGCTAGAACGAGAATAGATAGTACTAGGGCTACTACCCCGCCAAGTTTGTTTGGGATTGAGCGTAGAATTGCGTATGCAAATAGGAAGTATCATTCTGGTTTAATGTGGGGTGGGGTGTTAAGTGGGTTGGCTGGGGTGTAATTGTCTGGGTCGCCGAGCAGGTCGGGGGCGAATAGGACTAGGGACAGTAGTGCTATTAGTATTAGTATGAGGCCTAGGATATCTTTAATGGTGTAGTAGGGGTGGAATGGAATTATATCCATGTCGGACGGAATTCCAGTTGGATTGTTTGAGCCTGTTTCGTGGAGGAAGAGCAGGTGGACTATGACTATAGCTGAGATGATAAAGGGGAGTAGGAAGTGTAGGGCGAAGAATCGGGTGAGTGTGGCTTTGTCGACTGAGAATCCTCCTCAGACTCATTCTACGAGGGTTGTTCCGACATATGGAATGGCAGAGAGGAGGTTTGTGATGACTGTTGCTCCTCAAAAGGATATTTGGCCTCATGGAAGTACGTAACCCATGAATGCTGTGGCTATGACGGCAAAGAGGAGAATAATTCCAATGTTTCATGTTTCTGAGAATGTATAGGAGCCGTAATAGATTCCCCGGCCTACGTGCAGGAATAGGCAAATAAAGAATATGGAGGCTCCGTTGGCATGGAGGTAGCGTAGGATTCAGCCGTAATTGACGTCTCGGCAAATATGGGTTACGGAGTAGAAGGCGGTAGCGGTATCTGATGTATAGTGTATGGCTAGGAAAAGGCCTGTGAGGATTTGTACGGCTAGACAGACTCCTAGCAGGGACCCGAAGTTTCATCAGGAAGAGATGCTTGATGGGGCTGGTAGGTCGATGAATGAGTCGTTGATAATTTTAAATAGTGGGTGGGATTTGCGAATGTTGGTCATTGGTGTTCTTATAGTTGAAATACAACGGTGATTTTTCATGTCATTGGTCGTGGTTAGATTCCATGTGAGAATAATGATGACATATATTGTATTCATTTTAAGTACTATTTTTGTTATTAGTTTTGTTGGGTTTTCTTCTAAGCCGTCGCCTATTTATGGAGGGGTTGGATTAATTGTTAGCGGTGGGGTTGGGTGTGGTATTGTGATAAGTTTCGGTGGGTCTTTTTTAGGGTTGATGGTGTTTTTGATTTACTTAGGGGGGATGCTGGTTGTGTTTGGTTATACTACTGCTATGGCCACGGAGCAGTATCCTGAGGTGTGGGTCTCTAATAAGGTTGTAATGGGGGCCTTTATTTCTGGTTTAGTTGTTGAGACCGTGTTTGTTTTGTGTGTATTAAATAGCGAGGAGTTAAAGGGTCTATTTGAGTTAAATGGTATGGGGGATTGGGTTATCCATAGTGTTGAGGATTCTGGGGTGTTTAGTAAGGAGGTGATGGGTGTGGCTGCCCTGTATAGCTATGGGGTGTGATTGGTGATTGTCACTGGATGGTCTTTACTTATGGGGGTAGTTGTTGTCTTAGAGGTTACTCGTGGAGGCTAAGTACGATCAGACTTAGGGTTAGTGTTAGGAGGAAAGAGAGGAAGTACAGTTTAATTTGGCCCTTTTGGCTTGATACTAGGGTGGAGGTTTTCATTTGGATTAGGGAGATTGATTTGGGTAGGGCATTTTCTATTCAGGTGAGGTCTAGTAGTAGGGAGGCTGTTTTTTGGCTAAGGGATAAGTTTATTATGGGTATGAGACGGTGTATCACGGTCGGGAAATATCCTAGTATATTGGAGAATTTAAATGGGGCTGAGGGGTGTTTAAATTTTAGGTTTTGTGTTGCTAGGCTCAGGTCTATGGCAATGGTGAAGCCTAGGATTGTTACAGCTAGAGCAGTTATTTTCAGGTATCATGGTATAGTTATTTGGGGTACGGTTATAGGGGGGATGGTGTTGGTGATGAAGAAGCCGGCGAAGATACTTCCGATTAAGAGGCGTTTGATGGAGTTCATTAGATAAGGGTTATTTTCGTTGATTAAAATGAGTGTGGGAAATCGGGGTTGACCTAGGAGTGCGAAGAAGATAATTCGGGTGCTGTATACAGCTGTTAGGGAGGTGGCAATTAGGGTAATTAGAAGGGCTCAGGCGTTGGTATAGGACGTGTTTGCTGACTCAATGATCAGGTCTTTGGAATAGAAGCCTGTTAGGAAGGGCATTCCTGTTAGTGCCAGACTACCCACGGTTAGGGCGGTGGTGGTGAAGGGAAGAGTATTGTATAGGCCCCCCATTTTTCGAATATCTTGTTCGTCCCCTAGGCTGTGGATAATGGATCCGGAGCATAGGAACAACATGGCTTTGAAGAATGCGTGGGTGCAAATGTGAAGGAATGCCAGGTGGGGTTGGTTGATGCCAATTGTTACTATTATGAGGCCTAGTTGGCTGGAGGTGGAGAAGGCTACAATTTTTTTGATGTCATTTTGGGTTAGAGCGCAGATTGCTGTAAATAGGGTGGTGATAGCTCCTAGGCATAGTACTACGGATTGGATGGTTTTGTTGTTTTCGATTAAGGGGTAGAATCGAATGAGTAGGAATACTCCTGCTACAACTATTGTGCTAGAGTGGAGTAGGGCTGAGACAGGAGTTGGGCCCTCTATGGCTGATGGTAGTCATGGGTGGAGGCCGAATTGGGCTGATTTTCCTGTTGCGGCGAGGACAAGTCCCGCCAGGGGTAGGTCGGTGTCGTTTAGGTTAAGTGAGAAGATTTGTTGTAGGTCTCATGTGTTGGTATTAAAGAGGAATCAGGCCATGGCTATTAGGAAACCGACATCTCCGATTCGGTTATAGAGAATGGCCTGCAGGGCTGCGGTATTAGCGTCTGCCCGTCCGTATCATCATCCGATGAGGAGGAACGATATAATGCCTACGCCTTCTCATCCGATGAAGAGTTGGAAAAGGTTGTTGGCGGTGACTAGGATAAGTATTGTGATGAGAAATATGAGTAGGTATTTGAAGAATCGGTCGATATAGGGGTCTAGGTGTATGTACCACAGGGAGAATTCCATGATTGATCATGTGACGAATAATGCTACGGGCATGAAGATTATGGAGAAGTAGTCTAGTTTGAAGCTTATTGAGATTTTTAGGGTTTGGATAGACACTCAGTGTCAGTTTATTAGGATTACTTCCTGTCCTGATTGAATGAATATTATCGTTGGAATAAGGCTGATTGTGAATGCTCAGACGATGGTTGTTTTTACATAGTGTGGGTAGGTGTTGGTTTTGTGGAGGTTGAGGGTGGCCGTGATGATCGGGGTTGTTAAAATTAACAGGGAGATTAGGATTAAGGGGGTAAATAGGTTTATTACTTTTATTTGGAGTTGCACCAATTTTTTGGCTCCTAAGGCCAACGGATAACTACTATCCTTTAAAAGTGCAAGAAAGCCGTGCTGTTAGGCACGGGGGCATGAGTTAGCAGTTCTTGCATACTTTCTTGGTAAATAAGAATCTTCATATTCTATTGTTAGATTCACAATCTAATGTTTTAGTTTAAACTATATTTACAGTACAGGGTTCCTAGAATAATTTTAGGGTTAATTGATAGAAGGAGTAGAGGTGTGAGGTGTATGGCTATGAGGGTATTTTCTCGTGTGAAAGAGGGGATGAGATTGTTAATGTGGTACGTGTACTTGCCTCGCTGGGTTGTGATAAGTATATATAGGGAATATAGGGCTGTGATAACAATGTTAGTCCCTATAAGGATAATGGATATGGAAGATCAGGAGAATGTTGATATTACTACAAATAGTTCTCCGATTAGGTTAATCGTTGGGGGGAGGGCTAAGTTGGTAAGACTTGCTAGAAGTCATCAGGCTGCTATTAGTGGTAGAATAGTTTGCAGGCCGCGGGCCAGGATCATGGTACGGCTATGAATGCGCTCATAATTTGAGTTTGCTAGACAGAATAGTATTGAGGATGTGAGACCATGTGCGATTATTAAGGCTGTTGCTCCTATGTAGCTTCATGGCGTTTGGATGAGGATGGCTACAATTACCAGTGCTATGTGGCTGACAGAGGAGTATGCGATGAGGGATTTTAGGTCCGTTTGACGTAAGCAGATGGAGCTAGTTATGATTATTCCTCATAAGGACAAGATTAGGAATGGATATGCTATGAAGTCTGTGATGGGGTTTAGCAGTATTGTGATTCGTAGTATGCCATAGCCTCCTAGTTTTAGGAGGACAGCAGCTAGAACTATAGATCCGGCGATTGGTGCCTCTACGTGTGCTTTTGGTAGTCAAAGGTGAAGGCCGTAGAGCGGTATTTTTACTATGAATGCCATTATGCATGCTAGTCAGAGGAAGGCATTACTTCAAGAGGGGGATAGGGGTTGGAGTCAATATGATGATAGTAGGAAGTTTAAGGTTCCTGTGATGTTTTGGATATAGATTAGTGCTACTAGGAGGGGGAGGGATCCTACTAGTGTATAAAAAAGGAAGTAGAGTCCTGCATTCAGTCGTTCTGTTTGATTTCCTCATCGAGTGATAATGATAAGGGTGGGTAGGAGTGTGGCTTCAAAGAGAATGTAAAATAAGATTAGTTCGGTGGCAGTGAATGTTATGATTAGGAACACTTGTAGAAGGATCAGTATTGTTATGAACAGTTTTTTTTGGTTTAGTGACTCGTTGGCTAAATGGTGCTGGCTGGCGATCAATATGAGTGGTAAGAGTCAGGTGGTTAGTATAAGCAAGGGTGTTGAGAGGGAATCGGAGAAAAATACTAAAGAGGAGTTTAGGCTGTTGTCGGTGAATTGGTTTAATATTGGTAGGCTTAGTAGGCTGATCATCAGGCTATATATTGTGGGGTTAATTCAGATTATAGTATGTTTTGATAATCATACCAGGGGGATTAGCATGGTTGTGGGGAGGATGATTTTTAGCATTGTAGTAGGTTGAGGTTTTGTACGTGGTCAATGCCGTAGGTGTTGGACACTATGACGAGTAGGGATAGACCTAGGGCAGCTTCACAGGCCGCGAAGACTAGTAGGACGATTGGTATTATGCTTGAGGTGGTGAGGTGTGTGTTCAGGATCATTACTGCTACTATAACGAATATAGATAGTATTATGCCCTCTAGGCATAGGAGCGAGGATATCAGGTGGGATCGATATAGTAGTAGACCCAGCAAGGAAATTGTGAAGGCTAGTAGGGTGTTGGTATAGATTAAGGCCACTTGATAATTATGAGTGTGTTCATAATTTAATGAGTCGAAATCATTTGTTTTACTTAAACTAATTATCATTACTCGGTTCATTCTAATCCTTTTTGAGATCATTCATAGGCTAGACTGATAGCTAGCAGGGAGATTAAGAGTAGGGCTGTGGTGAGTATAACTTCTAGGTTGTTAGCTTGGGATGCTCATGGTAGGGGTAGGAGTAGGGCGATTTCTAGGTCAAATAGTAGGAATGTAATAGCTACTAGGAAAAATTTTATGGAAAAAGGTAGACGGGCAGATCCTATGGGGTCAAATCCACATTCGTAAGGGCTTGATTTTTCTGAGTATACGTTGGTTTGTGGGAGTCAAAATGCGATGGTTACGAGCAGTAGGGCCAGGAAGGTGTTTGTTAGAAGGGTTAGTATAAAGTTTATTATTCTTTTTCGGGGTCTACCGAAACTGATTGATTGGAAGTCAATTGTACTATTTAATACTAAAAGAATAAGATCCTCATCAATAGATAGATACGTATAGGAATAGTCATACGACGTCTACGAAGTGTCAGTACCAAGCAGCGGCTTCAAATCCGAAGTGATGTTTAGATGTGAAGTGAAATTTTAGTTGACGTAGAAAGCACACGATAAGGAAAGTTGAGCCAATGATAACGTGTAGGCCGTGGAATCCAGTGGCCATAAAAAATGTTGAGCCGTATACTCCGTCCGCGATTGTGAAAGAGGTTTCGTGGTACTCTGAGGCTTGTAGGAGAGTGAAGTAGAGTCCTAGGAAAATGGTAATGAACAGGGCTTGGAGCATGTGGTTACGATTTCCTTCTATTAGGCTGTGGTGGGCCCAAGTAATGGATACCCCTGAGGCTAACAGGACTGATGTGTTGAGGAGAGGGACTTCTAGGGGGTTTAGAGGGTGAATGCCCGTGGGTGGTCAGCATCCTCCTAGTTCGGGGGTAGGGGCTAGGCTTGAGTGGTAGAAGGCCCAGAAAAATCCTGAAAAGAAGAAAACTTCTGAGACGATAAATAAAATTATTCCATATCGGAGGCCTTTCTGTACGATTGGGGTGTGGTGTCCTTGAAAGGTACTTTCTCGAACGATGTCTCGTCATCATTGGTATATAGTTAGTATGTTAGCCAGTAGGCCTAGGGCTAGTAGTAGTGCGGAATTAAAGTGGAATCACATTACTAGGCCGGATGTTAGGAGAAGGGCGGACAGGGCTCCTGTGAGTGGCCAAGGGCTTGGGTTGACTATATGATATGCGTGGGTTTGGTGGGTCATTAGGTGTTGTCGTGTAGGTAAAGGCTAACCAGCAGCGTGAATACATAGGCCTGGATTAGGGCGACGGCGAACTCTAGGATTGTCAGCAGCACAAGGATGATGAATGTGATGAAGGCGGTGGCTGTACTGATGCTTAGTAGAGCTAGTGTGGCGCCTCCGATTAGGTGGATTAGGAGATGTCCGGCAGTAATGTTGGCTGTTAGCCGTACGGCTAGAGCTATAGGTTGGATAAACAGGCTGATGGTCTCGATGATCACCAGTATGGGGATTAGGGGTAAGGGAGTTCCTTGCGGTAGGAAATGGGCTAGGGAGGCTTTTGTTTTGTGGCGGAAGCCTAGGATTACAGTTCCTGCCCATAGGGGGATAGCCATGCCCAGGTTTATAGATAGTTGTGTAGTTGGTGTAAAGGAGTGAGGGAGAAGTCCTAACAGGTTTGTTGAGCCGATGAATAGAATAAGAGATATGAGCATTAGCGTTCAGGTTTGGCCTTTAGGGTTGTGGATAGCCATTATTTGTTTTGATGTTGTATGAATTAATCATTGTTGGATGGCGACGAGGCGGTTACTAATCAGTCGGTTTGTTGAGGGGAAGAGAATTGTGGGGAATATAATAATTAAGATAACAATGGGAAGGCCCATTATCGTTGGGGTAATGAAAGAGGTGAATAGATTTTCGTTCATTTGGTTTCTCAAGGGGTGGTGTGTTTTGATGATTTGACTTCTAGGGGTTCCGGGTTTGAGTGGAAGGAGTGCTTTGAAACTTTTAGTTGTATTATAATAAATAAGGTGAGGATTATAGAGAAAATAGTGATGAGTCATGTGGATGTGTCTAGTTGTGGCATTTCATTAAGGAGGGGGCTGGTCCTCAGTCTTTAACTTAAAAGGTTAACGCTAGTTTAGCTTCTTAATGACTTTATACTATTGATGATGATCATTTTTCAAAGTGTTTGAGTGGAACTAGTTCAAGGACGATTGGCATGAAGCTGTGGTTTGATCCACAAATTTCTGAACATTGGCCGTAATAGAGGCCAGGTCGAGTGGATAGGAGGGTCGTTTGGTTTAGGCGTCCCGGAATGGCATCTGTTTTTAGGCCGAGGGAAGGTACGGCTCATGAGTGTAGGACGTCTTCAGATGAGATTAGCATGCGAATAGTCATTTCTATAGGCAATACGACTCGATTGTCTACTTCTAGTAGGCGGAGTTCACCTGGCTTTAAATCAGATGTAGGGATCATGTATGAATCGAAGCTGAGATCCTCGTAGTCTGTATATTCATAGCTTCAGTATCATTGATGTCCCATAGTTTTGACGGTCAGGGATGGGTTGTTAATTTCATCTATCATATACAGGATTCGTAGGGATGGGAGGGCAATTATGATAAGGATGATGGCTGGTAAGATAGTTCAAATCGTCTCTACTTCTTGTGCGTCTATTGTACTAGTATGGGTCAGGCTAGTTGTTAGTATGAGTGAAATAATGTATAGTACTAGAGAGCTGATCAGGAAAACGATCATTAGGGTATGGTCGTGGAAGTGCAGAAGTTCTTCTATAATGGGTGATGTGGCATCTTGGAAGCCTAATTGAAAGGGGTACGCCATAGAGATATAAAGGGGTTTAACCTATAATTTAACTTTGACAAAGTTATGTAAATTTTACTAATATCTCTCTGGTGGAGAAAGACATAATGGATATGATGTTGGCTTGAAACCAATATGAGGGGGTTCGATTCCTTCCTTTCTTATTTTGGGTTTACGTAGGTGGGCTCTTCGAATGTGTGGTAGGGTGGAGGACATCCGTGCATTCATTCGAGGTTGGTTGTTGTGAGTTCAACTGTTGATACTTCTCGTTTCGATGCGAAAGCCTCTCATACTATAAAGACCATTAGGATCACTGCTGTAAGTGAGATGAAGGATCCTATAGAAGATACTGTGTTTCATGTCGTATAGGCGTCTGGGTAGTCGGAGTATCGTCGGGGTATTCCAGACAGGCCTAGGAAATGTTGAGGGAAGAAAGTCATATTTACTCCTACGAATATGATGAGGAAGTGGATTTTTGCTCAGGTTGAGTCTAGTGTATAGCCTGTGAATAGTGGGAATCAGTGGACGAAGCCGCCTATAATAGCAAATACGGCTCCTATAGATAGGACATAGTGGAAGTGGGCTACGACATAATATGTGTCGTGGAGTACAATGTCCAGTGATGAGTTAGCTAATACAATTCCGGTTAGGCCTCCTACAGTGAATAAAAAGATGAAGCCTAGGGCTCATAGCATAGCTGGCGATCATTTAATGTTTCCTCCGTGCAGGGTTGCTAGTCAACTAAAGACTTTTACTCCGGTGGGAATAGCAATGATTATGGTGGCTGAGGTGAAGTAGGCTCGTGTGTCAACGTCTAGTCCGACTGTGAATATGTGATGGGCCCATACGATGAAGCCGAGGAAGCCGATTGACATCATAGCTCAAACCATGCCCATGTAGCCGAAGGGTTCTTTTTTGCCTGAGTAGTAAGTGACAATGTGAGAAATAATCCCAAATCCAGGTAGAATAAGGATATACACTTCGGGATGGCCGAAGAATCAGAACAGGTGTTGGTACAGGATGGGATCTCCCCCTCCCGCAGGATCAAAGAAAGTGGTGTTTAGGTTACGGTCAGTTAATAGCATTGTAATTCCGGCGGCCAGGACGGGAAGGGACAGGAGAAGAAGCACAGCCGTGATTAGGACAGATCATACAAAGAGTGGTGTTTGGTATTGAGAGAGGGCAGGGGGTTTCATGTTAATAATTGTGGTAATAAAATTGATTGCTCCTAGAATAGAGGACACCCCCGCCAGGTGAAGGGAGAAGATGGCTAAGTCTACGGAAGCTCCTGCGTGGGCGAGATTTCCTGCTAGAGGGGGGTAAACGGTTCAGCCGGTCCCGGCGCCTGCTTCAACTATAGAAGAGGCTAGTAGGAGTAAGAATGAGGGAGGTAAGAGCCAGAAGCTCATGTTGTTTATACGTGGGAATGCTATGTCTGGTGCACCAATTATTAGGGGAACTAATCAATTACCAAAACCCCCAATCATGATTGGCATTACCATAAAGAAGATTATTACGAATGCATGGGCGGTGACGATTACGTTATAGATTTGATCATCCCCTAAAAGGGCACCAGGTTGGCCTAATTCAGCTCGGATGAGCAGGCTGAGAGCGGTACCTACTATTCCTGCTCAGGCACCAAATAGTAAATAAAGGGTGCCGATGTCTTTGTGATTTGTTGAGAAGAGTCAGCGGTTAATGAACATAGGTAAAATGGCCGAGTAGGCATTAGGCTGTAAATCTAAGCACAGGGGTCTGAGTCCCCTTTTTACCAAGCTCTGTAGTGTATACTACACGTTGAATTGCAAATTCAAAGAAGCAGCTTCAACCCTGCCGGGGCTTCTCCCGCCTTTTTTCCCTACGCGGCGGGAGAAGTAGATTGAAGCCAGTTGATTAGGGTATTTAGCTGTTAACTAAAATTTCGTGGGTTAGAAGCCCACCAGTCTAGAAGGGCTTAGCTTAATTAAAGTGATTGATTTGCATTCAGTTGATGTAAGATAGAGTCTTGCAGTCCTTATTGGCAGGAATTAAATGTACGCTCATTTGCTTAGAGCTTTGAAGGCTCTTGGTCTATGTTAACCTAAATTCCTAGTTTAGTGTTGATAGCATTGGGGCTAGGGGGAGTGTTAGGGTGGATAAAACGATTATTGGGGACAGGTAGGTTGTTCATTTTGTGCTTTCGAATTGTCACTTGATTTTTATGTTGTTAGTGGATGGGAATATTGTCAGGGAGGTAGTGTACGTTAGTCGTATATAGAAGAATAGGTTGAGGAGGGCGGTGATGGCTATTAGGGTTGGGAGGATGATGCTGTCGTTTTTTGTCAGTTCTTGAATGATTATTCACTTTGGCAGGAATCCTGTTAGTGGAGGTAGGCCTCCTAGTGATAGTATAATTGCCAGGATGGACGCTGTTAGTAGGGGCATTTTGTTTCATAGGTGGGACAGGGATAGTGTGGTAGTTGATGAGTTGGTTATGAATAGTATAAAGGTTGTGGTTGTTATTAGGATATATAGGATCAGGTTGAGAAGTGCTATGGTGGGGTTGTAGATTATGATAGCTGTTATTCAGCCTATGTGGGCGATTGAGGAGTACGCTAGGATTTTTCGTAGTTGGGTTTGGTTTAGTCCCCCTCAGCCTCCGATTAGGATGGATAGGATGGATATAGTGAGTAGGATGTCTGGGTTAATTGAGTGTGAGATTTGGTAAAGAATTGAGAGGGGGGCTAGTTTCTGTCATGTGAGAAGGATGAGGCCTGATGATAGGGGAATGCCTTGTGTCACTTCAGGAACTCAGAAGTGGAAGGGCGATAGGCCTAGTTTTATGGTGAGGGCTAGGGTTATAATGGTTGAAGCTGTTGGGCTTAGGATGTTTGTGACGGTTCATTGGCCGGAGTGGAGGAGGTTAATGATAATGGCTAGTATGAGTAGTATGGATGCGGTTGCTTGTGTGAGAAAATACTTGGTGGAGGCTTCTGTGGACCGAGGGTTGGATCGTTTTATTATCATGGGGATAATAGCTAGTATGTTTATTTCGAAACCAATTCAGACAAGTAGTCAGTGTGAACTTGTTATTACGATAAGGGTTCCTAGGATGATGGTGGATGAGATTATGGCAAAAATAAGGGGGTTTATTAGTACGGGAAGGATGTGAACCAACATTTTCGGGGTATGGGCCCGATAGCTTACTTAGCTGACCTTACTGTAGAATGTGGTGTAATTTGGTAGCACGGAGATTTTTGAAGTCTTAGGAGCAGGTTCGATTCCTGTGGTTCTAGAAATAAGAGGGCTTGAACCTCTATAATTTACTCTATCAAAGTAACTCTTTTGTCAGACATATTTCTTATGTTTGTGGGGGAATGCCGGCTATGATCACGGGCATTGCTACATGTCATATACACAGGGCTAGGGTTAAAGGGAGGAAGTTTTTTCATAGGAGATGTATAAGTTGGTCGTATCGAAAGCGTGGGTATGATGCTCGTACTCATAGGAAGGAGACGGTAAGGAGTAGGGACTTGAAAACAAAATTGGTAGTGTATAGTTCTGGTATAAGAGGGTTGTGGAATGCTCCTAGGAAGAGGGTGGTTGTGAAGATGTTTATTATAATGATGTTGGCGTATTCTGCTAGGAAAAATAGGGCGAATGGGCCTCCAGCGTATTCTACATTAAATCCAGAGACGAGTTCGGACTCTCCCTCGGTTAGGTCAAACGGGGCTCGGTTGGTTTCTGCTAGGGTAGAGATAAATCATATTATAGCTAGTGGTCATGATGGGAAAATAAGTCATATATGTTCTTGCGTGGTGATTAGGGTTGATAGTGAAAAAGATCCGCTTAGTAGTAATACGGATAGTAGGATGATCGCTAGGGTTACTTCGTAAGAGATGGTTTGTGCTACTGCTCGCAGGGCCCCAATTAGGGCGTATTTGGAGTTTGAGGCTCAACCTGATCATAGGATAGAGTACACGGCTAGGCTTGATATGGCCAGTATAAATAGGATTCCTAGGTTGAGGTTGATTAGTGGGTGTGGTATAGGCAGGGGGGTTCATATTGTTAAGGCTAGGGTGAGGGCTAGGACTGGTGCAATAATAAATATAGAGATTGACGATGTTAGGGGACGTAAGGGTTCTTTGGTGAATAGCTTGACAGCGTCGGCAATTGGTTGTAGAAGCCCGTAGGGGCCTACGACGTTTGGTCCTTTACGTAGTTGTATGTAGCCTAGTACTTTTCGTTCGATTAGGGTTAGGAATGCTACGGCTAGAAGGATGGGGACGATTAGTAATAGGAGATTAATTATGAACATGTTGTTAGAGAGAGGAGTTGAACCTCTGGTTATAAAAGTTTAAGTTTTATGCAATTACCGGGCTCTGCCACTCTAACGAGCCCTATTTCTTGGGCAGGGTTATTTGTGATTACTAGATTAAGATTAAATCATCTATTAATTTGAGGGCGCTCTGGTGGAGTAGGCCTTGCTTCTCTTGTCCTTTCGTACTGGGAGGAGCCTAGAACAGATAGAAACCGACCTGGATTACTCCGGTCTGAACTCAGATCACGTAGGACTTTAATCGTTGAACAAACGAACCGTTAATAGCTGTTGCACCATTGGGATGTCCTGATCCAACATCGAGGTCGTAAACCCTAATTGTCGATATGGACTCTTAAATAGGATTGCGCTGTTATCCCTAGGGTAACTTGTTCCGTTGATCAAATTTTGGATCAATAAGTGATGTTTTGTTTTGACTGGTTAGTCTAGACTTTAATCACTCGGAGGTTTTTTTGTGCTCCGAGGTCACCCCAACCTAAATTGCTGGCCCATGTAAAGGGTAGTTGGACCCTGAGTGGGTAGTAGTGGGTCTTTATTGGGTCAGTTAATTAAAGCTCCATAGGGTCTTCTCGTCTTGTTTAAGCATTCCCGCCTCTTCACGGGAAGGTCAATTTCACTGATTGGAAGTAAGAGACAGTAAAACCCTCGTGTGGCCATTCATACAAGTCCCTATTTAGGGAACAAGTGATTATGCTACCTTTGCACGGTCAGGATACCGCGGCCGTTGAACGGATGTCACTGGGCAGGCAGTGCCTCTAATACTTAAAATGCTAGAGGTGATGTTTTTGGTAAACAGGCGGGGTTTATGTTTGCCGAGTTCCTTTTACTTCTTTTAATCTTTCCTTATTGCACTCCTGTGTTGGATTAACAATTTGCTTTAGTGATACGGTCTTGGCTTTGGGCTGTGCGTACGTTTGTTGTTAACTATCAGTGGGGTATCCGTTCTGATATAAACTTGTGCTTGGAGAACTAGTTCTTGTTACTCATATTAACAGTATTGCTTCTATTTAATAATAGAATAGTCCAGTTGTGTACATTAGGAGTTGGCTTGTTATTTTGGGGATTAAGGTTGTGGGTTTGTTGAGCTTTAACGCTTTCTTAATTGGTGGCTGCTTTTAGGCCAACTATGGTGTTGATTGTGGCTTACTCTCTAATGAAGGTTGTATCCTGTGTCTAGTGGGCTGTACCCCTCTAGACTAGTTTTTAAACTTACATTGGAATTATTGATTTTTTCGGGTAAGATTTAAATTCGAACTAATATTCTATTCTGGACAACCAGCTATCACCAGGCTCGGTAGGCTTTTCACCTCTAACTACAAATCTTTCCACTATTTTGCCACATAGACGGGTTTGCTCTGTTAAGCTGTTTGTAGGTAGCTCGTCTGGTTTCGGGGTAATTAACTCAAGGTCTCTTTGCTAATTTGTTCTAGTTAAATCATTATGCAAAAGGTAAAAGGGGTAAGCTTTGCTGTTTTGTACTTTTGGTTGTCTTTCATCATTCCCTTACGGTACTTTCTCTATAGCGCCAAGTGAGTTTTCTATCTCCTATACTTTCACGGAAGTAAATGTTTTGATTTAGTTGGTTATATGTGTTGAGTTGGGTTGTGGTTGGGCTAGTACTTGTTCAAAGTGTTCATTATGTGTGAAGTCTCCTGGGTGTAAGCCAGGTGCTTTAGGTTAAGCTACACTTTGATATATCCAAGCGCACTTTCCAGTACGCTTACCTTGTTACGACTTATCTCCTCTCATACTGCGGGCACGTGTTAATAGGTTTGGGTATTACCTTTGTATTTGAGGAGGGTGACGGGCGGTGTGTGCGTGCTTCATGGCCTAATTCAATCAAGCTCTTTGTTCTTGGTTTACTACTAAATCCACCTTCCGCTCCCTGTTGCATGGGAGCTTCCGTATGTAATTTTAAGTGTTCTTTGAGAAGAAAATGTAGCCCATCTCTTCCCAGCTCATAGGCTACACCTTGACCTAACGTTTTTATGTCTTATGTTTGTGCTTACTACAGTTCCTTTTTAGGGTTTGCTGAGGATGGCGGTATATAGGCTGAATTGGCAAGAGCTGGTGAGGTTTATCGGGGTTTATCGATTATAGGACAGGCTCCTCTAGAGGGGTATAAAGCACCGCCAAGTCCTTTGAGTTTTAAGCTGTTGCTAGTAGTACTCTGGCGAATAATGTTGTTGTGTTGATTGTTTAGGTTTAGGGCTAAGCATAGTGGGGTATCTAATCCCAGTTTGGGTCTTAGCTATCGTGTATTCAGAATTTGTAAAGTCACTTTCGTAGTTTATTTTTATTTTAGCTATGGCTTTTTACAGCTTAGCTAGAGTTTAACTTTATTTTTTTTTATTATTCTTAAACACGCTTTACGCCGTGTTTCTGTTGATTTGGGTTAATCGTGTGACCGCGGTGGCTGGCACGAAATTTACCAACCCTGGGGAGTAGGTATAACTTAGTCGAACTTTCGTTTATGGCTTAATTTTTATCACTGCTGTTTCCCGTGGGGGCGTGGTTAAGCAAGGCGTCATGAGCTACTTTGTAGTGTGCTTGATGCCCGCTCCTTTTAATCAGGCATGATTTAGAGGGCATTCTCACTGGAGTGCGGATACTTGCATGTGTAGTTTTACCTAGAACCAACAGAAAGGCCAGGACCAAGCCTATGTGTTTATGGAGTACTGATACTCATCTAGGCATTTTCAGTGCCTTGCTTTGGTTGGTTAAGCTACATTAAC